ATTCTTGACGGTATCGAGCTGGAACAACCTGGTCCTCCTGAATACCTCGACTGAGTGCCAAAGAATTTCCTGCTGCTATCATATAGTATTCATCCCTATTTGGTGATAAAGAAAGCATCCGGTTTTTTTTTGATTCGTCAAAGATCTCATAAAATGGGCTTTCTAGAGATCCCCAATTACCCATTTTCGCATGAATTGCTAAGGATCCAATAAGCCCAACATTGATTCCTTCAGACGTGTCAATTGGACAAATGCGTCCATAATGACTAGGATGGATATCTCGTATTCGAAAATTCGCAGTTCGCGCTGTCAATCCTCCCGGTCCCAAATAACTCAATTTTCGACCATGAACTATTTGTGTCAATGGATTAGTTCGATCAAAAACTTGAGATAATGGGTGTAACCCGAAAAAAGATTCATAAGTGGTTGTTAATGGAGTTGAAGTTATCAAATTCTGAGGAGTCGGTATCAATTTATGTCTAATTGCTCCACATATAGTGCCTCTCACCATATTTTCTAAACGAACCAAAGCCAATCCAAATTGATCTTGTAAGAGATCCGCAACCGAACGAATACGTTTATTTTTTAAATGATTCATATCATCAAGTGCGCCCATTCCAAATTTCATTCCAATTAAATAATCCGCAGCCGCCACTATATCTCTCGGTAACAAGAATATATTGGTCTGAGGTATATCAAGATTCAGTCTATGGTTCATATTTCGTCGACCAATCCTTCCTAATTCACATCTTTGTTGAAAGAATTTTTTTTGTAATTCCTTACATAGGGATTCAGAAAATACAGGATCTCCGCCTACACACGTAAATTGTTGATAAAACTCTAAAATGGCAGTTTCTTTTGACCCCATTTTTTTTTTCTCTTTCTCAGTTAGGAAAGACAAGAAAATCTCAGGGTAGCAAACATTTTCTAAAATTTCTCTTAAATTCAAACCCATAGCAGATGATAGAACTAGAATAGATATTTTCTGTTTCCTACTTACACGAGCCCATATCCTCCCTTTTCTATCAATTTCTAATTCTACCCTCCCCCCCCAATCCGATACTATGGTGCCGGTATAGACCGAAATTCCATTATGGTCCGATTCCGACCGGTAATAGATACCGGGGCTTTGCAAGATTTGATTAATCACAATTCTGTATATTCCATTTACTATAAAAGTTCCCAGGGAAGTCATTATAGGAATGTTTCCGATAAAAATTGTTTGTTCTTGCATATCCCTACTGGTTTTCCAAATTAATCTCGCGGATACATATACTTCAGAAGAATATGTGATTGCTTCATATACAGCATCTCTTTCTTTTATCGACGGTTCCACTAATTGATATGTTTCCACAAATAATTGAAATTCAATTTCTTGCTCCGTATCTTCCATTTTTGGAAACTTAGAAAGTTCTTCTGTTAAGCCATGATCAATAAACCTACAAAAACCTTCAAATTGTATCTGATTAAACCCAGGTATTGTAGACGTTCCCTCATTTTCATCCCTGAACATTTTTCATTTCTCATTTATAGAAAAAATCCCATTATTGAACCATTCTTTATCGAATCATATGGATTGATCTAGCAACGGTGGAATTGATATTCTGTTTACTGAATCACATGAAATTTTATCTAACTATATAACTTTATATAGGATATATAATATTGATACGGAGTATGAACGGGGAATAAAGAGAATTCTATTCCAAAATTGGAATTTTTAACAGATACAACTGGAAATAAATTAATAAATTTGACTTATTTGACTTAACACTTAACTGAGACTTATCATATGATATGGATTTTTAGAGCTTTGTATAGAATTAAAAAAAGGGATTCCATTTTGACCATTTACCATTATTATGATATTACATATTACAATCCGATTAAGTACCAGAAAAAGAAACGGATCTATGTTTTATATTTTGTCCGTTTGATGAGAGAAAGAAAGAATAATAAGAAAAAAGATCGAGATGATTAACATTTTACCTTTTCTAGATTTCATACTTCAGTTAAAAAAAGGAGGATTCGCCTATGCATAGAAATTTGATCTATTTTTGTTTTGAGTTTAATTCATTATCGAGATTCAAAAAACTACTTCTATTCTTTTATAGAAATTCTATTTTGGATAACATATGTCGTGCTGTATCAAAATTCTTTTTTTTCTATAGAAAAAAATCATATTACAGAACAAATAAGATATTTTATTAGATATATAGATTTAATATCTAATAAAATTTAGGTTCTGTGGGGTTTACATATATGCATAATTGATCTTATAATTGAGAAGTAGTTTTTTTGAATCTTGATTAGTTCTGTATCAATTCATTTTTCTTTTTTCTTATTGGGACAAAACCTTTTTAGATTCAAATCCAAGAATGGTTCATGAATTCCGAGTCACACGGTTAATGGTCAAAATTTTATCTAAATTTTGGCTTTTGTGACTGAAAATCCATATTAGGTTTCTCGACTCAATAAAAAAAAGGGGGGGGGTGGAAGTTGTGTGTTTTGAAATACTATACAGTCAATCGAAAAGATAGATCCAATCCAAAAACAAGGAAGTATTACACTTATTTTAGGGAAAGGATTAAGATGAAGAAAAGCGGGAGTACAGGAGAAAGGGCCATAAGAATTTCCCCTCCTGGAGAATATTTGCAGCGATTTTGTAGCGTCTTGGCGCCATGGCCGAGCGGTAAGGCGGGGGACTGCAAATCCTTTTTCCCCAGTTCAAATCTGGGTGTCGCCTGATCAACAAAAAAAAGACTCGAAATACCCTATTGTTTTTGTTTTGCTGATGGAACTTGCCTTTTCCTCAACGGAAACATCAGAAGGGTCCGTTCTATAAAGTGCTCTAAATCCTTTCGAATTCACGGAAAACTTTTAGTATTGAAAGGGAATCTGTAAATTGGCCTCTCCACTACTGATTGAGTCTTTGGTTAGGCCGGGAGTAAGTTAATTAGTATTTTCGAAAATGACGCAAGTTATTTTGTCTGCAAAATCATAAAAATCTCTGAGTACTACTAAAATTAATCCATTCAATCAATCTAATAAATATAGAAAATAAATCTATTAAATATAGAAAATAAAACAAAATCGTATACGAACTTATTCAAATAGAATTGTTTCACCAATACCAATATGGAGCAAAATATTTTTTTGACTCTGTGCCAATAATTCGACTATTATTATTGAATAATAATGGAATAATTCCATCATAGAGATAGGGGATAGAATTCACATGGATATTGTAAGTCTCGCTTGGGCTGCTTTAATGGTAGTCTTTACATTTTCACTTTCACTTGTAGTATGGGGAAGAAGTGGACTCTAGAGCAGAGGTACCACTAATTCAATTATTGAAAATTGAACTGCGGAATCAAACGATTCCTTCTATTTCAGAGTGAGTGGGTGGAATCAAAATGGATGAAGCCGAGAAACGAAATAGGAGGGCTCTGTACATTACATCCATATAATTCATACAGACATGTATGAAAATAGATATTAGATTGTAGCTTGATCCATATTAAGCCTACACCGTTATACAGTACACCTTTAGGCACTACATACACTCCAATAGAATACCAATAATGAGAAATGAGAGTATGGTAGAAAGAAAAATGAATCTTTCTACCATACCCATACTCATACTATACTCCTCCGATCAGATCTCCTAGAAGACTGTTGATTCTAGTCCGCTCATTAATTCATTTAAAACGTGAAATTCGAATCCTTTACCCTTCTTTATTTCTTCAATCAGTGATAAGAATAAATAAGTCAAGTTTCATTCCACTTTATCGCCTTGACTTTGGCTGATGGTTTTTACGTATATTATAAGTAAAAAAGCTGTAGGAACCAGAATGAACAATGCAGTAGCAATAAATGCGAGAATATTTACTTCCATAATCTCACCATTTATTTTCTTTTTATTTACTTCGCAATAACTCGGGATTTAATCCCATAGAGATGATAAATCTTTCCCCTGTAAATTCAATTCAATATCAATATGATCAATAAGAATATCTGAATCTGAACGATAAGATCGAATAGATTCATCGTCGACAATTAAATAGTATAACATATAAATAGTATAACATAGTTATATAGTATAACACAGGAGAATCCTTTATCCATACTGAATGAATTTTTTTTTTACTTTTTTCTACCCTTTTTCCATTCTTTCTTTTATCTAAACTACTGCTTTCGCATCTGATGAAGTATCATCTAACCGCCTTTACACTTCCATTGGTTACAAACAAACCTAAACCTAAACATATAAGCAAAATAGAAAAGGGGGTTATAACTTAACTCCTTCTAAGAAGCTAATCAAACAAAAAAGGTGTGATTGAGATAGATCATTTAAAATTCAAATTAAATTTTTGCATGTGTTCCCGACGAACATAGGGCACTTTAATGTAATTTCCATTACAAGAAGTCGGAGGAATCGAAAATCCCAGACTCCCAGTATCATACTCTTTTTTTTGAAATCCTCAATAAGACGCTCTCTTTAATTGTATGTACTAATCCACATACCTTTCTCTACGTCCAATCGTTATTAGGAAACAAAAAGGAATTTCTTTATTTGTTATTTGTTTGCTGAGAAATGAAAAACGAAACAAATAACAAATAAAGAAACAATTAATAAATAATAAATCCAAAAGTGAAAAGTGAATGAAGGATCGCTTGAGAATAAAATTCTTCTATTTGTTCACTTTTTTACAAAAAACAAAGAAGTGGACAGATATTTGTGTTTTTTTGTAGCGGGTTTTGATCTGTCGGGACTGACGGGGTTCGAACCCGCAGCTTCCGCCTTGACAGGGCGGTGCTCTGACCAATTGAACTACAATCCCGGGGAAATCAAGTAGACGGTATAGATATTCTTATGATTTCATTCAAAAACTTTCTATTTAGCTTAGTTAGATTAGAATTGTCGTCTTCTAACGGAGACGTGAGTGATAATCTATTGATATACGCATAGCAATGCTAAGAGTAGTAAGGATTACTCATAATCCTTTCCTTCTTATTTCAAAATGGATAGATAATCAACCTTTCAATGAAAAAAAGAAAGAATAAACTAATGTAAAGTGTAAAGAAAAAACTCTTTTTCTTAGACTTTATACTTACAGATTATGGTATGAATATAGATCAGATTATGGTATGAATATAGATCATCACTAAGATCAGACTCAAAAAAAAGGAAAAGAGTCGCAAATAGCGGGTGGGAAAAAATGGGACTTTTCCTTTTTTCGTATCAGACATTTCTGGAGAACAAAGGAGTTATATCATTTCATGTGTGTGAATTAGCTCATTTTTGGGCCGAGCTGGATTTGAACCAGCGTAGACATATTGCCAACGAATTTACAGTCCGTCCCCATTAACCGCTCGGGCATCGACCCAGGGAAGAATCAATTCTGGGCTTACTGATAATTCTTGATCAATCAATTTCCTTTCGTAATACCCTACCCCCAGGGGAAGTCGAATCCCCGCTGCCTCCTTGAAAGAGAGATGTCCTGAACCACTAGACGATGGGGGCCTCTTTGCCCGACCACCAGCACACTATGCTCATAGTATGAGCAGTTTTTTGAAATTGTCAATATAGAATGATATAGTCTGCCTATATCCGAAGAAGTTTTTCCCCTTTCGGGATTCCATAGAATTTTTTGTCTATTCATGAATCCTTCATTAGAATTGGCATTCCATTCAATATTTCGTCGATATTTCGATATTAGAATTTATATATAAGCTAAGCATTCTATTCTTCTCTTCTTTTTTCAACTTTATTGACTTGACTCTATTTTACTATATTATCTATTTTACTATATTATCTAGATATTATCTACTATAATTTCGATTTTTTTGAGTATATCTAAAATCTATAGTTTCGCTTTTTTTTTAGAATTTGGTTCAGAGAATCTCTTCGTAAACGACTTGCGAAAAGATCTTGAATCCATGTTGAATTAGTGGGTCCATGTATTATTTTTTCATCATGGGTGTTAGTTCAATTAGAGTCGGTCTTAAGCCCATTCATTGAATTGAATTAGATTTATATTTAGAAAATACAATGTCAAAAACCCTTTTTGATTTTACCAATATTTGCTAGGTTACCCCATACTCACTGGGTAAATAAAATGTATCATTTGGAAATAACGCATTATGCGAATAAAATAGATATCTATAAATATGTTCTAATTAAATACATTCACTAAACTACTACTAAACTACTAGGGGTTTTTCCGGAATAAAACAAGATAAAGGCCCTTTTAACTCAGTGGTAGAGTAACGCCATGGTAAGGCGTAAGTCATCGGTTCAAATCCGATAAGGGGCTTTTATCCCAGCGAGAGTGTTCATATTTGAAGGTATAATAGATAAATTGTTTATATTTGTAATAAAAAAGCGTATAATTAGAAAAATGACTTCAAATTAAAACAAGTTATTCTTCTAATCATAATCAGATAAATTTGAAATTTTCTTTCAATCAAAAAAAGTAAAGATTCGAAATCAACAAAAGAAAAAGTAAGTGAACCTAACCTATTGAATTATTCCTCTATCTACTATTCTGATATGAAAATACGATATCGATATAGATTAAATCGAAACAGCGGGTCTTTCTTTTCTTTGGAGTCTGCAGGAATCTGTCAATATTTCCGATTAAATGCTTAGGAGTTAATTATTATTCTTTAGACATAGAAAATAATTTTTCTCTATCCTTCTTTGATTCCAGAACGCAGGAAAATTTTTATTTATATCCCCAGTTCTCTCTTTTTTGATCTATTTTTAATATTCTTTTTTACTCTTATTCTACCTAATATTCTATATATTAGGTAGAATAAGAGTTAGTAGATCATGGCTGAATGGATCCAAAATGTATGTATACGCTATTTTTGTTCTGACAATGCAATGTAGAATAAAAATCAATGTAATAAAACTACTTTTATTTACAGTCTTCATTATTTTATATTGTATTGAATTAAAGTTAAAGAATTCAATTATAGGAAAATTCATTATTTTTTGGTTCTGATAGAGAAAACTAAATGAAAAAAAATTGGATGCGTATTTCGTCTTTCAACCCCTGAAAAGATAAACTCTGCGAGTTTGATTTTTCTCTAAAGTAATAAAAGACATGATACTCTAGTAGTTTAATGTACATAGAAATTAGAAGAATACATAAAAATTTTGATTTTTTTTCTCAATCTTACGAACAAAATACAAGAATAAGATTAGTTGATGAAAGTAAATAAGTAGATCTGTGAATCCACTAGTCTCGAGAGACGGATCGTTTGTTCCTTGAATGGGTCTTTTAAAAAACGAATCTATCTGATTGATGAGTCATAAGACACTGTACGGTTCATGTGGTACGTCAGGACTAAGTGAATTGAATTCATGAATTTACCTAGGTCCGAATGGTCCAATAAAGGATTTTTATCTCCGAAACCAATTAGATTAAAAAAGAAAGGGGCAGTGTACGATAAATAGTAGATATAATGATCGAAGCTTCAAAAGCCCTG